TTCTTTGCTAATAAGCTAGCTCTCTGCAAATGATAAGAAAGGTAGAACTAGGGAGATAAGAGATAAGAGATTTCTTTCCAATTCCCTTTTTTGGAGGCCAAGCGAGCTAAATGGTATAAAAATCACTCGCCAGCCAATGGGAGTTTGCTTAGGAAAATAAGGTGCAGGTCAGGTTCGGTTCGTTCCTTTCAGCAGTATCGAATAAGCCAAATGAAAGTGAGAAAGCGGGCCATCTATCCGTTGACTTGCCCCGGAGTGAGCTGCAATCGACAGAAGAGAGAAGAGAGAGTGGAAGCGGTAAGTGAACTTGACTTGAAAGAATTCCCACTTGACGCCCGAACAGCATTTTCAGAGGGAAGATATCGACCATACATAGGGAGAGAGCTCAAGTTAGACGGCGCCTTAGCGAAACTTTCTCACTCTACATTCATTCCCTAATCACACATGACTTTGAACGTTGATTTGACTTCACATAGCTTTTCGTCTCCTTGATAGCTGGAAGAGAACGTTGAGAAGCTGATCTGTCTTTCCGCGCAGAATCCTCTTTATCTAAAGTAAAGAGCAGAGTTGCGATAGAGAACCTATTTGCTTTCTTCGACTCCCTTGCCCCTGTCTTTGCAGCAAATTCAAAGAGTTGTGTGGCATTGACTAACTCACTATTCCTGCCTGAAGGAAATGCATGAGCGAATCTTTCAGTTGCAATTCCCCTTTCCAAATCTGAATCAAAGAACGGGATTAAGGGGAAATAAAAGTCGGCGATGGGACTGATGCTCTTTCATTGCTTCGAGGATCACATTTCTTTTCAGGTCAGAATCTGATTGATGCGTTGTAACATCCACTGACTCAAAGAACTACCCTTTAGTAAATAAATCCCAGGGAAAGTCCATTTATGTTCAAATCTCTAGTGTAGTGGCTGGTTCCTCTACAACTACATCATAAGAAGAAGCCAGGTCTGAGGCCAGCGAGCTCAAGATCAGGAGCCAAAGCGGACCGAAGAAGGCTTCATCTGCTCCAAGCCCCTAAAGAAGTGAAGGGACTTGCTTTCCTAAAAAAAAATGAAATGGAAAGAGTTCGTTTCTTCCTCAAATTGTAAACATGGGTTGTCCAACTGGAAATGATAACAGAATGCATAGGTCAAACGAAGGAGTCCCAATAAGCGGATGAATATAGTATACCTATTTCCTCTATGAGGGAGAAAGCAAATTGAAGAACCCGCGGATATGTGCAAAACTTCAATTCTTCTTAGCCAAGGCTTTCCAACTCTTATAGTAGATAATATCTAAAGCGATAGAGCTGGTGGATGGAAATGAAAATGTCCTCCAGAATGAAAGTGATAAAATAGATAAAGAAAGGGCGCAAAACGCAGTCCTCCAACGGAATCAATGGCATTCCTTTCTTACTAGTCCTTACGAACTCTACATTGCTTACAAGGTTGAATAGCAGAAAGCCTTAGCTTTAGCTACTTCAATCTCTCCTTTCCTCATATTCGAGCAAGGAAAGCTGTACAAAGGAAAAGGTATTCTAAAGACTTGTTTGCAAAAAATGCAAAATCTCTTACTTAGAAAAAGTACCTGCAGATTCCTGCCCAAAATCAACTGCTATTGAATCTAAGCCAATTGAATGGAATCAGATCATCCGTTTCTGGTATGTTGGGTGTCATCCTATCCAGTACTGGATGCAGTAGAAGGTGCTCTCGGGCGAATTCCCGGCTAAAAAGTACACTGAGTTAGGCGAGAATTGTCTCGAGATTGACAGATTGACTTAGGGGAATTAGGAGTTGTTTGGAGGTGGGTACCACGGAAGAGGTAGGTTATCCCTGAAAAAGGGACTCGGATAGGAATAGAGACTAGAAGCTGACAGCAAGCTCTTAGTCTTGGCTTCTTCTTCCTTTATTTTATGGAGACAGGGTTACTACCATACTTGGAGCACGAATTCATATGTAAGATGCCCAGTTGGATCACTAATTCGTAAATTGACAACCTCTAGAAAGGGCCTTTTTCCCAAAAGATTCCTAATCGAATTTCGTCGATATTGAATACCTTATTGACTTTGAGACTACTAATAAATAGCAACGAAGCTGACTCGACCAGTTTACAACTTCGAAAGAAGGAGAGCGGAGATCTTTCTTTCAATCGAAGGGTCATGGGTTTTTTCATAGGCACCGGACTGAGGTATGAAATGAAGGACGAGTTTCACTCGCTTCGGGCTCAAGCTTAGATAAAAGAGTCCAATGAGCCCAAATGGAAATTCGATAGAAAACTAAAGCTGAGAAAGTCACAATCCATTGAATAAGATCGGCTAAAGGTGAGAGCTCAAAAAAGAAAGAAAAGAAGTCGCTCACCCGCCTACGATTGATTGGAGACTTATTCAATAGGTCCTCCTTTAGGGGTCTATTTTCTCTGACTTGACTCAGCTTGACCTACTTGACTCAGCGGTTAGAGTATCGCTTTCATACGGCGAGAGTCATTGGTTCAAATCCAATAGTAGGTAAACCCGGCCGAAACCCCAGCAAGAAAACCTCCTCAAAATATTTCCCTGGCAACCTTTTAAGGGAACCCGCCCAGAAGCTTCGATTTGTCAAAGCTGCGCTAAAAGCCTTGAATTCAAAAGTTGAAGGTCGATAAAAGAATAAGAAAGGCCATAGAAGAACTAGACGCCATTCAATCCCAGTTATCCTTTTTCCAGTTCAATGAAAGGCTCGCAGAGCAGAAGAGTATATTATCAAATTGGATGAGTTGAACGGATACAGAAAAGGATGGGGACCACAATATCAAAGACTTCCACGCTACACTCACAGAAAGAAGGGCAAGGAAGACTATCAATATCAGTATCAAGAGAATAAAGGATGAGAGTGGAACCTGTGGAAGCCTACATCAAAATAAAAGACAGGCGGAACTCTACTTTATTAATCTAGTGGGCACAGCTAGCAGAGTGGAGGGCCTCTATAATAGGTTAGGCTTCTTTCTTCTGGGAATTGGCAGTTGCTTTAGCAGCTGTGCATATCTTAACTAGTGGGCTTAGTCCGAAAAGAATATTGCCTGCTCTTCGTAGAGCAACTATGTCACTTCTGTCTATTAGTGAAAGGCTAAGGCTCCATCCATCCGAACTTTCGAATGATTCCTCTATCAAAGTTATGAAATAAGTTTGTTAGAGAAAGCTAGGTTTCCCTAAAAAAGGGTTTTCTCGCTCAGTGTCATCGTTCCGGTGATCACCTTCAGGTCAGGATACTAAAGTGGAATGGATTGCATTTCAATCTTGCCTATAATGTTGATTATTTTCCCCAGCGTATGTGGTCTTGAAGAGCCTTTCAGCGGCTTAATAAAGGCTGGAATTTACGGACCGGACTACTACGTGTCGGTTCCTTTTCAATCTAAAAGAGCAAAAGCCTATTCTCCCACCTACCAGCAGCCTAATTCCCCCTCTTTCCAATCCTAGCTCTACGGTTGATTCGAGAAAGAGGAAGAGGACCGAAGGAACAACCTAAGAGACCAATCCAAATCCAAACCTCACCTCTTCGCTTCTTCCTCTCTAGGCTTAGGCTTTCACGGGAGCTCTCTCTTCTTTCTTGTTGAAAAAGCTGTTCAACTGTGGCTAATCTCCGCGAAGGTTCGCAGGAATATGCTCTTTGCCTTTAGCCTGGCACTTTCCATTTCATCAGCTGCTGTTAGCTCTCCAGGTAGCGACGGAACTTAGGAATGAACGGATTTAAAAGTTTTCCGCTTTGACTTTAAAAAAGAAAGTTACGAAGTCTCCCCGACTTTGATTTAGAGCCCCGACTACGATCCGATCTGTCTTCTCTTATGCTAAGATATTTCTAGTTACCTTGCAAAACACTCTAAGACGCAACAACAACGGTTATTCAACTAAGACTTTTCTTCCGATAACAAGAACAGAAACACCGGTTATTGCCTACACTGGTTATTCAAGACCGGCTACGAGAGCTGTACCACCGAATACTGAATCAATTGCTAGTCTTCCCACACCGCTTACTTTGACAGAAGCGGATTGCCAAGAGTTGATTCATTACCATTTGTCCTGAAAAGCCCAAGTGGAACATACAGTAAACCCTGCCCCAGTCATTCTAGCAGAAACTTTCCGATCACTTCATCATTGTAGACTCTGTGGAGAAGGAAGGTTCGTAGGATGTTAAGCAACATTTGACCTACGCCACACTTTCGATTCCCCGAAAGTTCTAATCGAAGGCATTGAAGGTCGGCAAAAAGCAAGCTAATTCGGGTTATATCAAGGAAACGGCTCTCTTCAAAATTCGAAGACAGAGGGAATTTGGCTATACCACACAAGATGACAGGCAGTGAATATCCCCGAGTGCCTCTTTTCCGCGAACTCTAAATAGACTTTAAGTAAGAATGTGGAACTCTTATTCGTTACTTTTGATCAAGACGAGGCGAAAGAAAAAAGAGCCAGACTGTTGTGTACTTTAAGGTGTCCTTCGATTCGGGGGGCGACTTTTCTTTGAATGTGTAAAAATGAAGGTCCTCCCAGGGGCTCAATGCGATGGAAGGGTTGGGATTTTCTTTGAATATATAAGCCAAGAGTCAAAGATCCCGATTGGACTACACGGCGGAGCAGATTCTTTTAATAGCGGTTGCTAGTCAAAATCATAAGCCGAGCACAAGCCTACCTGCGGACTAGATTCTAATTATATCAAAACCCAAGGGTTGTTCGGACTGGTACGATCTTGACTTCGACTCCGACCCCCGAAGTCAGGTATGACGCTCCTATAATCATATGATGAATGTTTTAGAGGATCTGCAGGTCGTGAAGGGGATAAGAAGGACTTTTGGTGAAAGGATTTTTTCTGACCTTTCAAATCCTCATCAACTAACTAGTTAATGAGACTTCTCCAGAAGAGTCTTCTTTTGAATGCCTTGAGGAGCTCCTCTTTTTATCAATCGTAACAAAGCAGAAATGATTTCGTCTTGTAGGGACGACCGACTTGGAATTGGAATGCAATGTTGGCATTTACATTCCCTTTTTCAACTTCAGGGCTTTAGCGTTCCGGATTCAAATCCTTTTTTGGTTCCCGGCTTACTCTAAGCTAGACAAAATCCCTTCTTTCAAAGTCACTAGAAAGATAATAAAAGAATCAAAAGGTCTAATGAGCTAACCAATCCTCCTATCCTATGGGAATGCTTTCCTAAACTCTGATTGCTCTTGCCGACTCGGAACGAAAAGATAGCGAGGGATTGAGAGATTCCTCGTTGGATTGGGAGACCAACTCGGAAAGAAAGAAAGAGGCTTGGATGCTAGGGATAGCTTGAAGAACGAGTACCGGGAGAAAGGACCTTCTTTTGAGGAATGAGGATTAGGAAGCTTACTCGTAGAAAATGAAGTTGGCACCTACTAAACCAAGTGCCTGAAAAGGGGTAGTGAAAAAGGAGAAGGCAATCTCGGATTGTTCAGACACTGCCTTTGGTTCATTACCCGTTGAGAAGGCAGTAGAAGAGGTAGCATTCGCAGACCAAAGCAAAGACGGCTGGGGATTCTTCATAGCATAGCAAGAAGGAAGGGCGTGCTTAATATATAAGGACTAGTAGAGGCAGTAGAGGTCCTTCACCATGAAGATTGTATGCTTTCCTTTTAACTCAACAATGAAAGCTAAACGAAACCGATTCCAATCTCTTTTCCATTCAGAAAGAGAATCGATTATGTAGCTCACAGAAGGGGTGATCAAAGAAGTTGACTAAGTGAATGGGAATCCGATAGCTCTACCAGCCTTGGAAGAGTAGTCAGAGGCAATTCGCTAATATTGAACCTTTTCTATCATCTTTCTTTCCTCAAGCATGAAACGGAGTTGAGCGGTAGGCATTCCTTTCCATTACAGTGGGAAAGCGTATGCGAGTCATAGAGTTCTTCCAGTAAGGTTTGAGGTCACAGGTACCGATGCAGTGGAAAAGGAAAACTAGGATATAAACAAGACCCATTTGTTTCAAGTTTAGGGCCCCCTAGTGTTACAAGCTACTGCTTGCGAAGGAAAGAAAGAGTTGCTAAAGCTCCATGAAAATAGTCTCCTTAAGATAACCATGCAGAAATTTCTAAAAGTTCTGTTAGGTTCTTAGTAGCAGTCGGCGACCTTTTCTTCTTTTACTTCACATAGCTTTTCGTCTCCTTGATAGCTGGAAGTTCTCCAAAAGTATGAAAAGCAGGAGGACTTTGTACCATCCATTCCAGTGTAGTTGAATTCAGTTCAAGAGCCCAAGGACTCGGAGCACATCTTTTGTTATTTCCACTGCTTAAAGTGATTGTTACGACCACGAAGAAACAACAAATCCCAACTACGGATATATAAGAGCCAAAACTGGAAAGGGCATTCCATCCAGCGTAAGCATCCGGATAATCTGGAATACGACGTGGCATACCTGAAAGCCCTAAGAAATGCATAGGAAAGAAGGTCAAATTAACCCCGAAAAAAGTGATCCAAAAATGGATTTGACCTAAAGTTTCAGGGTATGTCCGACCAAAGATTTTACCCACCCAATAGTAAAATCCTGCAAATAAAGCAAAAACGGCTCCCATAGAAAGTACATAATGGAAATGTGCAACCACATAATAAGTATCATGTAGAGCAATGTCTAGCCCTGAATTTGCCAGGACTATTCCAGTGAGTCCTCCTATGGTGAACAAAAAGATGAATCCTACAGCAAATAACATGGGTGTTTTGTATTGTATCGAACCCCCCCACATGGTAGCGATCCAACTAAAGATTTTGATTCCAGTGGGGACAGCTATGATCATGGTAGCTGCGGTGAAGTAGGCACGGGTATCTACGTCTAAGCCCACAGTAAACATATGATGAGCCCAAACAAGAAATCCTAAGACACCAATACTGATCATGGCATAAACCATGCCTAGATACCCGAAGACCGGTTTTCCCGAAAAAGTCGAAACGATATGACTTATGATACCGAATCCAGGCAGAATGAGAATATACACCTCTGGATGACCGAAGAACCAAAAGAGATGCTGGTATAAAATTGGGTCTCCCCCTCCAGCGGGATCAAAAAAGGTTGTATTAAAGTTTCGATCGGTTAATAACATGGTAATTGCCCCTGCCAGTACCGGGAGTGATAATAAAAGTAGGAATGCTGTCACTAGAACGGACCACACAAATAGGGGTAATCTATGCATAGTCATTCCAGGTCCACGCATGTTGAAGATAGTTGTTATAAAATTGATAGAACCTAAAATGGATGAAACACCAGATAGATGAAGACTAAAAATTGCTAAATCAACTGCTCCTCCAGAATGACTGGTAATACCACTTAAGGGCGGATAGACCGTCCACCCAGTGCCGCTACCTACTTCTACTAAGGCTGAGCTTAATAGGAGCAAGAGACTTGGTGGCAACAACCAGAATGAAATATTATTTAATCGTGGAAATGCCATGTCAGGTGCACCTATCAGAATCGGAACAAACCAATTACCAAATCCACCTATCATCGCCGGCATAACCATAAAAAAGATCATTAAAAAAGCATGAGCTGTTATTAAAACATTATAAAGTTGATGATTCCCACCAAGAATTTGATCGCCGGGTCGTGCTAATTCCATACGAATCAGTACTGAGAAGCATGTGCCCATCACTCCAGCAATGGCACCGAAAATGAAATAGAGAGTCCCTATATCCTTGTGGTTTGTGGAGAACAGCCATCGAACCAGATTTTTCATAAATTTGAGATTCTTTCGTTTATTACCTTATCAGAGAGGGGTTAGGTATTTAGTAACTCTCGCGCTTTCCTGGAACGGGTTCCATAGTCTACGAGTTCTTGAGAGTCCCGTGGAACGGTCAAATTTTTGCTAGTAAACTAGCTCAAGCAGGAAATTCCAACCTAGCTGATGGTTTTGCTAGGAACGCTAGCTCATGGCAGGAAATCATACCTTGCCTGATTCTCCTGCGTAGGAGAGCCCAGGCCTACCATTGGATTCGAACCAATCAGCATCGTCCTACAAAAGATAATGCTCTCACCAATTAGAGAAGTAGGAAAATACAACAAACACATTTCGACAGAACAGAATTATTATTATATAATTGAATAAATTCTCAGGAAAAGAGAAACAGTGGTGCAAACTCTACTACAATAGGGTTTCACAGATCAAAACTTTCTTCCTCGAATTGAAGTTTTGGGAGCTACATTCTATATTAAGACAACCCAGAAGCCCTAGGACTATACTCCAACAAGATCACGGAACGGACGTTACGACCACTCAACAAAGTCTCGACAATACACCCAAATAATCACAACTTTTTTCTTCGCTACCTTTAGTATTCGGATAAACACTCGGACAGTATTGACAAATCGCGTGTGTTAAGCAAATCACAAGACTTCTCTTTTCTTTGCCTCATTTGAAACTTCTTTATTAAACCTGACTTCAGTCTATCATTTTAAGAAAAGGAAGACTCTTATTAAACCTGAGGGAAAGTCTAGAGTTATGACAGAGGCCACATTTCATACACTTTAGGCAGGTGAAACACTTCAAACAGGAAACACTTACAGAGGAACAGGAAACAGCTCACCTTACAGAGTTACGCACAACAGAGAGGCAGCGCGGGGCAGTCAAGGAACACATTCGGCTTTCACATACAATTACTTTACTTACCTTACCCTACAGTCTTAGCGAACCTTACAGATCCTTTTACAAACCTGGAAGCGGGGGAATACCTATCAACGGGGGGACCCATCCGACTCTTCTATATATATGCCCGGGGGACACAAAGAACTTCTTTCGGGATCCCAGTGCGAGTCACATCAATCAGCTTTCTAACAACCACTCGTACTATTTTCACACAAAAGATCCGCCATTGATCACTTTTCGGTCACAATACAGACATTTAGCAACAGGGGAGATTAGAGACTATCGAAGTGAGCCCGACCTAGGCTGAAACCAGCAGCTACAACCAAGTCAGCTGAAAGCAGTAGCTATATCTAAGCTCGGCTGAAAACAGTGACACTTCAAAAGCTAGCGTTCCCAGTTCCGATACAAGACAACCAAGGAGGTTCAGAATTTAGACTATCGAAAGGACCTTTAGCCGCTCATACGTAACGCCTCCTCGGTTACGCCTTCCCTCGCACGGGGCGCCACTACTGAGCTACAAACAAGCTCGGCAGAAGCAGGACTAAGTACGGCTGAAAGCAGGTATAAGACTTTAGACGGAGGAGCCCAAGCTAGGCTGAAGGCAGACCAAGCGGAGGCTGAAGGCATACATTCACTCAGAGCTATACGCGTTACGGCAGCTGCTACCTTCCTTCAAAGGAGATACCAAATAGAGGCTGAAAACAACCAAGTAGGCTGAACAGAACAATCTAGGCAGAAGCAGCAGACCGGGAGTAGATCCTTAGCTCTTTGCCCGGGGGCCCCATAGAACTTCTTGAGCGGAAACTCGGAACGGGGCGGATCTACAGACCCTCTTTCACGGTGACAGTCCAAGTACCATCAGACGGGGGTGCAAGTACTCACATTATCACGCGGGGCAGAGGGACCATCTCATCCAGTCAATACGGGTCCACCACTTCATCCTCCCCAGCCATCGGGTCAGCCATGCCAAACAGCTAGGACATCTCAGGACCGGTCAACCAGGAGATCCATCGCCAACAGGGGCTCCAGTACAAACAGTAGGGAGGCGGATAGACCATTTGTCAGTTCCAATAGCCAATCAGTCAGGCTATTTAGCAGTCGGGACATCCGGAACATTCTACTAAAAACCATACGATACAGATTTTGATCTATTTAAAACATTGGCATCATCCGGGAGTGGGAGTGGTATACCTCAGACTTTGAGGACCTGAAAGCAGCAGAACTAGATTTGGTGGACCTTCGTAGCGGAAGAATAAGACTTTCTTGACCTTCGAAGCAACAGTTTTACCTGACATCCCAGTGGCAGCATTCTTTGACTTGGAGGCCCTAAGCGATCGTCCTACCTCGAAAGGAGTGGCAGCAGCGGCAGGAATACCCAAGTCATAGTCTTTTTCGGGAGAGGGCTCGGCATAGTCTTTATGCGACAGTACCAGCATGCCATAGTCTTTTATGCGACAGTAACAGCGTCATAGTCTTTATGCGGCTTCAGCAGCACCCGGTTAGGACTTCAACCACAGAAGACAAGTCTTTGCCTTCACGTCAGAAACAACAACGCATTGAACTTCGACCGCTTGACTTCCAACAGAAGTGGATGATTCTTTCGCCTTTCTTCGTTGACCTGACACGACATTCAAAATGGAGAGTCCCAATAGTCCAGAGGTAGCAGCACGATCAGGGAACCAAAATGGCTGTCTCGCGCTTCGAAGCCACAGCATTTAGAGGGCCCTTGGCACATCTTGCAATGACAACACGTCTCACCACCCAAACTTGGTTTTCGACGGCGAATCAGCAATGTGTGTCAAGCAACCAATTCTGCTCCTAGGCCAGTTCTGATCTTAGGAATTCCCTGATCCAGAATATCTGAGCCGGAAGGTGGCGTTCAAAGACTTAAACGAGTAGTGGGCCAAAGGGCTCTATAATGATAGTTCGCCCTCAGCTTTTGTCCAGGATTGGCATTCTCAAAGGAGAAAGATCTGATCAGGGAAGGATTGATCGATCAAGATCAGGAAGAGGAGAACGAGGAACAATTAACGAAAGAAGGGGAAAGGGCTAAAGCATCTGCTTCCACTTCCGCTGCAGAAGAAGTTGGGGGAGGTTACAAAGCCCTTATTTCAACAGACTGTTAACCACTTTAATGCCTTTATCCGGCTTTGCAACAAAGTGATCTTCGATCGCACTAAGGCGCATAAGACAGTACACTTCACCGATTCACCAAGTAACCCTACGGAATTGATGTTGTGACACTTGAAACGCATGAAAGGAATCTAGGAACAAAACAAAGAATTGCACCCCTTGCATTTGAATGCCGGTATACTGCTCCGCCACTCAGGGCACACTACCAAAGGACTCCAATCCTCATCATTGGGCAATTCAAGACGCAAGTGGTGTGTATCATCTCTAGCCTCCCTCGGTGATGTTTCATATGGGTCACTAGAATCTCCATCTGGGGCCGAAGAACGTACGATCAAAGACTTCTGAAGCGTCGTCTAAAGGCTCCGATCTAATAAGTTACGTGCGTGATGTCGATGAGATGTCGGCAGGAGATGTCGGCAAAGAAGAGGAAGGCGCGCAGAAGGTAGGTAATAGATCTCATACCGAACGTGACCGAGTCCACCCAACCGTACACGATCCTTGAGTCAAGTATGCGAATGAAAAAGAAGGAGTAATTCGAGCAGGAAGAAGAAAGGCTGACGCTGCAGCTTCAACTTTCGCTGCAAAAGACAGGGATGGGGGAGTTTCAAAGCCATTCTTATAACGGATTACTGTACCTTATATACCTTTATTGGCTTTTCAACTAAAGTGCTCCGCTCAATAGGGCTCATCAGGAATCCGAACCTTCATGAAGTTCAGCTAGTCACCCGAGAAGAATCGAAGCTGTGACACTTTAAACCTTCGATCAGATGCTTAGGCCAGTCAGGTCAGGACCTTACGTCTGATTGCCTTTACACTGCGTCGCCCGTAGGGCATACTCCCAAGAGACTCCCAGACGGTTAGGGAACACTCCCATGTCACGCATTCAACACACATGTGTTAATTGATCCTCTCGATCCAACACAAACTCTGAAATAGGAACTTAGAGAACAATAGTATTCTCAAACAACAGTAGCAATAGGGTTACCAGTCCCTTCTCCTGAAAGAACTAAAAGGCCAAAGAAAGCTCTCCTTTGATAAGTAGTTCCAAAACCCTCAAAAGGAGAGGGAAATAACGAAGAAATTGAAGATTGAAGGGAGGAGGCTGGCGCAACAACTTCAGTTTTAGCTTCAGAAGATGGGGGAGTTTCAAAGCCATTATTACAACAGACTACTTTCCCTTTCATATCTTTATGCGGCTTCTCAACTAAAGGGCTCCGCTCCACTACCACTCATAAGGTTCCGCCACTACAATAGGGCCCAGTCATAAGAGAAATCGAGAGCTTTATCCTGGCTCAGGCAAACGGAACTACCTTAGGTCTCGCTGGGAACCCAGCTCAGGAACCTAAACCACAGTGCTTTCTTAAGGAGTTGCCGAGTCCTACCTCGCTATCAAAGATACTAACTGAGGAACTCACCTATGACCCAAGGGAAGAGCCTAGAAGAAGGTTTCTCACGTTGATCGTCACCCCTGGGTCTAAGAGACCCCCAAGCTGTCTCACCGGGATCGAATCGGGCTCACCTCGGATCAGGAACAGCTACAATATACGCCGCTTAAACAAGCAGATTAAAGGAAAGAGACCCATCTATCTAAGGCTAAAAGAAGGGAAAGAAGCCGTAGCTAGTCGTAGAAGTCAGTGAAGGGGAACAAGCAAGCCGAACCGTAGGCGAGCAAAGCTTTCATTCAACAGCAGAGGAAGACGTAGAAAGACCAGCAAAAAGAATGAACACGTGCCAAGAACCCATTCCATTCACGGACGCGGGGAAGGAGGAAAGTCAAGGCACAAGTTTCTCTATTAAGAACCAAGGCCCTACTGAGCTACATTTACTCTTTACACCAAGAACAGCTCAGATATGCGACCCCGGGGACTGGGCTTTGGTCTTCGACCGACGGCTCCTTTTTCGGCATATGAAGCAACAATAAATAAAAGAGAACTACAGATGAACGAAGGGAAGAGGTAGATCATACAGTTCAAACTCAAACAACAAAGACATTCTAACAGTTGCCTCGCTTTCATCCTTATAAGTGGACAGACTCATCCGCATTCTCCGCTTTGAACAGAGTTTGCTTCTTCGTTCGCCTTCCCTCACACTACTGAGCTACAACCAAGCTCGGCAGAAGCAGGACAGAGATTTAAGAACCGTGAAGTGAGCCCAAACAAGGCAGAAACAGCAGCTGCAACCAAATAGGCTGAAAACAGTGCGGCAGCACTAGCCGTCCCAGTAACAGCAGCAGTACGAGCATTCCTTAGCCGCTTCAGGAGGGTCAAACGACCGGACTACGTCCTATCCTCAGGTGAATACTTTGACTTCAGTTGGATACTTTGATAGTTCACTACTACGATAGGGGAATACTAGGCTAGGGAACTACTTGGGAACTACTTGGGAAGTCATCTCTTTACTTAACGAACTAACCACTCAGGGATTCAAATCCACGATACTCCTACCATCTGCTTGATCCAGTTGAAAACTTTACTCCGACTTCACATCAGCCCTTAGGGTCAACACAGCTCCTCTTATCCTTTACTCTTTCTATGCCTGGATTCCTATGCCTGTTTTACCTCGAGTTGGAATTCAGTGGGAGAAATTCCAACAAAATTCAGTGGTAGAAATTCTCCAGAAAACGAAAACGGCGATTCCAACTCTACAATCAAGGCAGAACGCAGGGAGGAGAAGAGAATAGATTATAGACGGCGGACCGGACCCAAGCTAGGCTGAAGGCAGGACTCTATTAAGTACGGCTAAAGGCAGACTCTATTAAGTACGACTGAAGGCAAACCAAGTAAGTGCGGTTTCAAACAAAGGTGAAGGAAAGGTACGATCGGTGGACAAGGAATCGGTTGAGATCGAAACCATATTCGTAGGACGCGTACCCAATAGCGTTTCCAGGGGCCTCATCCCGGGGGCAAGCCGGGGCATCAGTACGCGCTAGGCCTATCACTCGGAGCCCGGGCGATCTACTCCTACTCTTTATTTAGAGGCGGGAAATCTTACTCTTCTTGAGCGGGGGATAGACCAATCTTCTTCAGCGGGAAATCCAATCCATACCTTGGGGGAAATACATAGCTTGGTAGACAATCCATAGCTTGGTATCCAATCACTCTACTTCAAGTGGGCTAACTCACTCATCTTTTGGGATTGGTCTTTCTTCAATGTATAAGTGGAGTAAGGTCTTTTTCCCCACCGAAAGAAAAGAAGGTTTCCATTCCCATTCCAGTAGTAAGAAAAGATCAGAGGCACCGTTGCCTACTTCGCGGGATCGCCTTACGTAGAAGGACTTGTGATCCACTCTCGGCTAAGTTTCTATGGTCGGTCCTCTCTCGATTAATAGCTAACTGGAAAGAGAATCCTCTTTTATACTTAATTATCGATCAAGAGGGAAGTTCCTAACGTGTTCTTAGGAACGAAGGTCTGTCGAAGGCGGGCGAACGTGTCTTTCTATGGTACGCTCGGTACGCCTTGTTTCTATTGTTCTCCGATAGCTCTATCAGTGATTATTTCAAGTAGTGCTTTTTGTCTGTTACCGGATATGTATAGAAGTTTCCTTATGGTGTTCCTCTCCGGTGTTGCTGAATACACGTCACCGGTTCGACTCCTATTTATATTTAGTGGTCCATTTATTGATTGATGGGCGAATGGAGCTCGGGATGCTGAAAATGTAAAGGCCAAGGCCTCTCTCGGTTGTTGCTTTACCTGTCCTATTAGACTAGCTAGGCCCTCCTTCGGTATGTCTTGTTCCTTGGCTTCTCCTTGTTGGAATTCATGGTTGATTGTAACCTAAGGGTTGTTATATCACTGTCCTTCTGTGGGGGAGAAAGAGGGGGTGTTGCTAGCTCGGTAGGCGCACAGGCGCGGGTTCCGGTTGAAGAGTCAAATTCTCCTTCTTGTTTTTATTGTGAGAATCTTTCTCTATACTCTATATAAGATGCCATCTGTTTTCTTTACTCGTTTCCTCCTTAGCTTTGAATCTATCTGTGACTGTTCTCCTTCTTCTCTAAGGTCTGTTCCTTTGTTCCTTCTTTGTGCCTTCATTTGCTTTCTTTTGTTTGACTGTTAACTTAAGTATCTACCTTCTTCCTTTGGTTTCTTGTAGTTCTATCAGTTAGTTCTTCAATGGTTAGCTCTGCCTGAGCTGGAGTTGTCCCTCCAGCGAGAGTTGCTTTCTTCCTTGCTTGATCGGTAGGAGTTGCCGAGATAGCAGGTATTAGCTGTTAGCCGTCGGACTCATTTAAAGGAGTCCTATCGGGCTACACTAGTCTAAGGGCAGTTGAGTAACCGATTCCTACGCTTCCTCCGCTTACCTCCGTCGCTTAACTATTAATACGTCGCTTACCCGCCTCCGCTTACCCGCCTCCGTCGCTTGTTATCTGCTTCCCTTAGCTAAAACGTTAGGCGCTAGTGAAAGCCTTCACTCTCTTATATTTACGTACACGTGGGAAGAAGACCTAGTAATTGAGTGACAGCATTCCTGGACCAATTCTATAAACAGCCAATCAGGCATATCATGGTACAGGTGAAAGAAACTTATCCAATACAGATCTTATCACCTGCCCATCAACGCTCAACCGTCTGCTCCTCTCGTGCGTGTAGGAATAATCAAAAGAGGAGACAGCATGCCTATTATTAAGAACCCAATTCTACTAAAAACGATAACAACGATTCGAGGTTCTCAATCAAGGCAGAAAGCAAGAAACCCATCCAGCTAGGAGGAAAGCAAATCAAGCTATGGAGACCAATCAGACATCTAGATTCTATAGTACGCGTATGTGTACGTATCCAGGCTAAAACAGCAAATCAAACTTGGCTATCGTTTGAGAGCAACCTATCGCTAAACACAAACCAATCCTTTTACACAGTCCATTGAAAGGAAGAAAACAAGGGTGGAAATTCATGTTCCTTTTACACAGACCTCCAAAACTCGAATAGGCCAATCTTACTTTTCCTCATTCTAGAGGTTGCAAGGGAAGAAAACAAGATTGGTTCTTTATGAAACCTGGTTCAAAGCAACGAACTCCGCTCTCTCCCGTGGGCACATTCCTATTATAGTAAACGGGGACTTCTCTCTTTATTCCTATGCGTGCTTTACTTGACTCCTCTGAATTCAGAACAATGACTTTTAGGCTATTTTTCCCCACCGGCAAGAACGAACTTCTATGTGTTAAGCAAAGAAGAACAGAAGATCTATTCCAGTAGTTAGGTACAATCTTGGACGGCCGGGGACCTACTTCGCGGGACCGCCTAAAAGGACTTGGTCCACACGCGGCGAAGTTTCTTTGGGCGGCGTTTTATCGATTGATATCTAAAGTGACTGGAATTCAAATCTTCTTATATAAGGAATTATCGATTATAAACTTCTTATATAAGGAATTATCGATTATAAACGAGGATGAAAGAAGTGAGGAATAAAAACCCGATGTTGTGTTCTCATGCCCGGTCGAAGTCCAAGGCCAACCCGGTCTGTTGCCAATGAGTTGTGAGGAAGTCCACCGTCAAGTGCGGGATGTGAGGCCACGTCAACTGTGTATGTTGCTGCGAAGGTCAACCAAGTCGAGGAATGGCGCTGCGGAAAAAAGAAAAGTCACTGAGGATTTGCCTTCGCGGATACCAATTGCTTGGATGGATGCGTTTGAAAGCCTCGAGATGACTTGCAGAAAAAATGCTTTCTAGGTTTGTCTTGTGTCTCCGTAACAAATGGTCCATTTATTGATTGATGGGCGAACGACGGGAATTGAACCCGCGCATGGTGGATTCACAATCCACTGCCTTGATCCACTTGGCTACATCCGCCCCTACCCTCCCCGCCCTTCATTTTGTTTCACTGTCATAAAACCTATTAAACAACTCATTTACCTTTGTATCTTAGCACCAAACTAAAATGAAATTATTCTCTGCCTAATCATTAATAATCATTAATGAAGGGGCCCGCCTCACCACTCCACTTCCCCTTTTTATGGAAGCAACCAAACTCACCATGATAAGGGCCAGCGCTCTTACAGCGAAAGGCTCCTTTTCTCTAGCCAAAAACATTATGCCATCAAGCCAAGCCAGCTCCCGAATGTCTTTAATCGAGAGAGGTACAGAATAGTCGAAGAAAGTAAGCAACTGCGACAAGAAAGGACTTATAAGATAACATGGAAAATTAGATTTCACTTCTAGTTATCCGCCAAGGAAATGCCGGAGGAATTCTATATATAGCTGAGCGATGACCGTTTCGTTGTGCATCTTGGATACAGTACCGAAGGGTCTGCTCTACTAAAACTTTGTCATAATGAGAGCGGGGATCATGAAGATTGAAACTATTCATGTTGTTTTCTATAAACTCCAAGGCTTCTGGTCTTATGGCCCAGGGTGATTGAGATCAAATTTTGATTAGGCGCGCATCCGGTTCGTTTACCAATAAAGTCAAAAGTTTATTTTGTAAATGTGCTTTCCGCTCCATTATTATAATGTCGAATAGCTCGTTGTTTAGGGCACTTTGATAGTGATGAATGTTGACTGCGTGGTCCAAATAATCTCTGAAAAAGGTTTCGTATTTACCGAAGTGGAGGCAATCCATGAACTAATTTTCGAGGTTTCGTATGCGCGAAAAGAGTTTCGCTCTCAACTTCGACGTTCTCTGCCCTATATTGTCCAGCCAGGGATGTAAATCAAGTTGGCTGGTTAAAAAACATTGGTCCAGCTTAAGCTTGACGTTGAATGGGAATTTAGAGTTCCAATCCAGCTAGAAGAAGCGTTGTTAGAAGCGGCAAAAGCTATGAGATTCGAATCATAGGCA